TAAAATATAAAGAATATAAGAATATAAATAAATATAGATATAGATAATAGATATATAAAGAATCTAAATATAATATCTAAATAAATAAATAAAAAATATAATATCTAAATAAATAAATAAAATAAATAATATATCATTTATGATGAAAATGATCATTAAGATTAAGATATATAAGATATAATAGATATAAATATAGATATAAATATAATATATATAAATATATATAATAATAAATATAATATATAATATATATAATAATAATATATATAATATATATAATATAGATTAAGATATAATATAGATTAAGATATAATAGATATAATATATAATATATAAGATATAAAGATATATTATAAGATATATATAAAAATAAAATATAAAATATATAAGATATAAGAATAATAATTATATAAAATATAAGAATAATAATCTAAAATATAAAAATATAAAAATAAAATAAAAATATATAAAATATATAGAATTATATAAGATGAAAATTATATAATTCTATAAAATCCTATAATATAAATATAATTAAATATGATGAAGTTTTAAATTATTAATAAGACTAAATTATGAAATTCATTAGTAATGAAATAGGATTTCATTAGGATATATTATAACTTAATGCATATAATGCATATATATATATATATATAGAATATGGAACTATAATAGAATCTTATAATCCTAGTCTATTATGTAGAATATATGATGATGACACGATTATCACTTGTATCATAGGCTATTATGATATTTACTATAGGTCAAACATCAAGCTGCCTACAAATGGAGTAGTGTGATGAATACATCGAATAGTTTGGGAAAAGGTATGAAACGAATTGAAAAAAAAAAAGGAAAAGAAAGGAAAGAATAATAAGTTGTACTGAAATCATTTGACCTATATGTGCAAATGGAATTCGGGCAAATCTTCCCCCGGAGTAGAACAAGAACCTAAGATAATTGAAAGGGGCCCATTAAGGAACAAGAAAATGACATCGTTATTTGAATCTCGATGAAACAATACATCAATGAGAAGTTAGTTAAAAAAGTTCAGAAGATTCTTTTTTATTTTCTACATTATAGAATATAAGGAAGGAGGGCAAAACTCATGTTAAAAAAGAAGAAGAAGAAAAAAAAAAGAAATAGGACTGGAATCGATACATTGATCTTTTCTTTTTTTTTTTTTCGCAATTATTTCGAACCGTATGCATCCAAAAGTGCACGTACGGTTCCTCAGGGATACAATTTTGCCCTAATCAACCGACTTCATCGAGAAAGATTACTTTTTTTAGGTCAAGAGGTTGATAGCGAGATATCGAATCAACTTGTTGGTCTCATGGTCTATCTTAGCATAGAAGATGATACTAAGGATATCTATTTGTTTATAAACTCTCCAGGCGGATGGGTAATACCAGGAATAGCCATTTATGATACTATGCAATTTGTGTTACCGGATGTACATACAATATGTATGGGATTAGCCGCTTCAATGGGATCTTTCATTCTGGTCGGAGGAGAAATTACCAAACGTCTAGCATTCCCTCACGCTTGGCGCCAATGAGTTTTTTTATTTGAGAAAATAAGACTATGCCCTCGCTGTATCGAATTTGAATAAAATATCAAATAAAGAATAAGCAATAATAGCATGGCACTTGGAATTCGATATGAACAAACCATTATTGTGTTTCTTCTTATAACATTATAACATGAGATTTTGTATCGAGATAGTAGTATGAAAGAAGGGTTATTCCCAATTTGACCTTATGTGTCAAGCAAGAGTAAATTTTAGCGTCACAAACCATTATTCTTCCACACCAGAAGTCTCTTTCTCATTTTTATGTTATGAGAGAAAGAGTCAAAAAAAAAAAGAGAAAGAAGATCATTTTCTCCTTCTTGGATCGTATCAAAAAGAAACTTTGGGATTGCTAAACCGCATACGAGATAAATAGATAAATATATAAAGCAACAGAACCATCATAGTATCTTTTTTACTACTACGAAAGGAAGGGTGGTAAATGGATCATTTCACGATTTGGATCGGATGGGTTCTGTTTCTTCTTTTCGATAGAAGAAATTCCATTGCAGAGCCGTATGCAATGTACAAAAGATGCCCGTACGGTTGTTTAATCCTATTTTTTATTGTTATTTGGATTCCCCCTTACTTTAAACCCAATTGTGCGATATAGAGATAGAAGAACCATTCATGATTTCATGATGTTATATCAATATCATCAGGGTTATGATTCACCAACCTGCTAGTTCTTTTTACGAGGCACAAGCAGGGGAATTCATCCTGGAAGCAGAAGAACTCTTGAAGCTTCGCGAAACTCTCACAAGAGTTTATGTACAACGAACAGGCAACCCTTTATGGGTTATATCCGAGGATATGGAAAGGGACGTTTTTATGTCAGCAAAAGAAGCCCAAGCTCATGGCATAGTTGATCTTATAGCAGTTGAAAATACTGGGGTATAAATATAGAATTCCGTTTCAAAATTCGAATCTTCCGTGTGAATAGAAATCATTCATAATCATAAAACATCAGGTTAAGATCGATCTAAGCCAACCCGCTCTATTCTATCTAGAATGAGATTCTATAAACACGCCATGCCAACCATTAAACAACTTATTAGAAACGCAAGACAGCCAATAAGAAATGTTACGAAATCCCCCGCTCTTCGAGGATGCCCTCAGCGTCGAGGGACATGTACTAGGGTGTATGTGCGACTCGTTCAGTTCAGATCATGAGTTTAAAGAAATGCAAAGATCTTTTCCAGTATCAACGACCACTACCAATGAATTAGGATAGTAGGATAAATAGAGTGGAAGACGGCCTTACTATTATCTAAAAATGAAGATCTGTCATCTACATGGAATTTATGGTTTCTATTGGTGCAAATCCAATCACTCTGTTTGAGATGAGAAGGGATTCTCCATTGATAACAAATAGTTATCCATTAAGCGGAGAAAAGAGTCTTATAAGAAGCAAAAAAACAAAAAAAGAAGGAAAAGAAGTTTATGCTTCTATTCTTAAAAAAACGGACTAACAGGGTCAGCTACCTAGCCAACTTTCAGAATGAAATGCCGTCACTGTATGGATAGCTTTTTTGTGAAAAGGACTATTACTTTCTAATTAGAATTTAAAAATGGATGGGTAGGGGTAGAGCCAAAGAGCGTGAACTATACAAGTTCACAATAAGATTCGATGGAATGAAAGAAGAGGCTCCGGTGTATAGAGAGGACCTCCCCGTTTCAGAAGTTGCCATAGAAACGAAGAAACCCACTATTTCTTTTTATTTAGTATTAGTAGCAGTCGAATTTTACAGGCGAGATACCTTGAAGAAAGAGAAAATCGTGGTCGGGAAGGTCATAGTCGCAAAAGCCATTGGAATTTATATCTTATATATGGGAAGAATCCGTTTTGTTATTAATCGACCGGAGGAAAAGGATGACTGAAAGAAGAGAAATCGATTAGTTATTCAAGAAAGTTTCATTTGATTCAATGACCAGAGTTAAACGAGGATATACAGCTCGAAGACGTCGAAAAAGAATTCGTTTATTTGCATCAACCTTTATAGGGGCTCATTCAAGACTTACACGAACAACTACTCAACAAAGAATGAGAGCTTTGGTTTCCTCTCATCGAGATAGGAGCAAGAAGAAGAGAGATTTCCGTCATTTGTGGATCACTCGGATAAATGCGGTAATTCGTGAGGGTAGGATATTCTATAGTTATAGCTTATTCATCCACAATCTGTACAAGAGACAATTGCTTTTGAATCGTAAAATACTTGCACAAATAGCCCTATCAAATAAGAATTGTTTTGATATGATTTCCAATAAAATCATCAATAAAGATTAAAATACAAATTAAATATAAAAAAATACAAATTAAATATAAATATATAAATATAATATATAATATAAGGAAGAATCTTTATAAGATATATTAGATATATTATACAAGAAACAAGAATGATTGAAACAGGATTTCCCGGAGAATGGACTCCGGGAAGATAGAAGAAAAAGGAATTAAGATTTGAGTAGTAGGAATAAACGAACATCTTTTGAGAAAAAAAAAGATTTCTTCCCCATTCTTTCTTTTTTATAAAAAAAGAAGAAAATCTGGATTCTAGTTTCTTTTTCGAGCAAAACATTAATCTGAACTTGAGTTCCAATTGGAGTTTTGAGGAGTATATCTATTTATTCTTTGTTCTCGGACCAGGAATTCTAGGGATCGACTCCACTCTCTCCAATTGTTTCTCATTATTACGAAAAGGTAACGAAGATAAAATACGAGCTTGTTTTATAGCAATAGTAATGAATCGTTGTTGTTTCAAGGTCAACCTATTCGTCCGTCTAGATAAGATTTTTCCTTGTTCACTAATAAATCGACTAATTAAACTCATGTTTCTATAATCGATTCGATCCCCCGATCCAATTGGGGGTAAACGCCTACGAAAAGATCGCTTGGATTTACGAAAAGATTGTTTGGATTTATCCATGGTTTACTTATTCCTTGTTTGTTAGAAAATACAATTCTATTTTTTCTTTTTCTTATTCATTGAAGATTTCATTGAAGATCCGACCAAAATAGGATTTGGTTTGTATTATATATGTTAAGATGTCAAGTTTTTACTCTTCCCCCTTCTTGGAAAAATCACACACGCATTCTGTTCCATCTATTTCTTTATTTCCCCATGAATCGTATGCTTTTGACAATGGCGACAAAATTTTCTCAATTCTAATCGATTGGGTGTATTGTGTCGATTCTTTTGAGTAATATATCTAGAAATGCCCGGCAATTCTTTATTGACACCCTTTCGAACACAACAAGTACATTCCAAAATCACTATGATTCTGATATCTTTACCCTTGGCCATTAACCTCCTTTTCATTTTGGATCGACTTTACTTTAGAACTCTCCTCATTTTCTTTTTGATCCGAACCAAATAAAAAAAAAAAAAAGATCTATATTCTATATCTAAGAGTTACTAACTAGAAAAGGGATTTGTAAATATTCTCTTTTTCGAATTCTTAAAATTCGAATGACTTCGAAGTACTAGAATCTCAAAAACTATAAGAAAAAAACTATAAGAAAGAGAGTTTCTTAATACTTAATAGAAATAGAAGAATATAGTAATAATTAAGTAATACAATCTTTTCTAATTATGAATTCTTCCTATCCTAATCTCAGCCTTTTCTTCTTTCTATGTTCTATGTTTTTCTATGTTAGAATTTCGTGGAAACGCCCCTAGACTGGATTCATTTTTCAATTTATTTTCCCCAAGATTTATCGTAAATTCACTGTATCTTGACTGAAGTTCGATACACTTCTTCTCCCTCTTTCTTTTTTTTTTTAGGATAGGAAAGAAAGAAGGAGCGAAATTGGAGCCATGTTACGTATAATCATCTTCTTCATTTCTTCACAGATCAATACAAGGATTCAATCAGAATGAAAAAAATGGGAATGATAAGGCATCTGGAAATAAACGATTAATTTCTATCAATAGACCTGCTAAAGACCCAAACCATAGAGTGGTTAGCACAGGTGCTGTTGAGAGATATGTTCTTATATCTCGCATTGAAGATCCTCCTTCTTATTTTATATCTTTATATTCTCTTCTTATTGTAATTCTTTGTTCGATAATAGATCATAGATAACCCGATCTTTTAGTTCAAGATCATTTGTTTTTGAGCGAAATGAAATTAGGATTAGGAATTACTAAAAAAGATTCATATGTACAATTACCCAGGAGATGAAACGACACCTAAAAGAGAAAGAAGAAGGATGTAGAAAACAAGACACGGATCTTATACAATAAAACTGTACAACAATCTTGAAAAGGGATGTAGCGCAGCTTGGTAGCGCGTTTGTTTTGGGTACAAAATGTCACGGGTTCAAATCCTGTCATCCCTACCTATTCTTTATCCTATGGACAGTTACGAGGTATCATATATCTACTGTTATAGGATATAAGAAAGCGCTCTTAGTTCAGTTCGGTAGAACGCGGGTCTCCAAAACCCGATGTCGTAGGTTCAAATCCTACAGAGCGTGATTCCATTTATGTTATGTCGAATCACAATGAAATAACTTAAAAGAACAAAGTCGAATTGCAACTTAGATTTGACCTCCTACAAGGAGGAGGTCAATCAAAAGAATAGATGTTACTTAATCAAAGGTCCAACTGATCGCCGCGCCTATATTGTAAATATGCAGTTACAAATAATCCTGTTAAAGTAATAGGGATTAGACCTAAGACGATTCCAAATAGGAAAACTTCAATCATTTAGATTTTTTTTAGGGAATAAAAAGAGGGGTAAGATCTATCCCTAAATATTAATCTGAATTATCAGTGAATCTCAATGACCAAGGAAATTGGCAATTGCCGCGGGAAAGAACCATAGAATACCTGAAATGAAATATTATGAGAAGTTTTGATATTTTTGTAAATCGTTTATTTCATTTCATTCATTTCAAATAAGTCGTATCTTGTTCAAACCAATAAATAGAACTAGGGTTATAGTTGAAGCAGCCATTAAAAAACCGAAATAACTAGTTAGAATAGGCATGAAAGAGCTAAATTAGATATGTTCTTTTACTACATATATGAAGAAGACATTTACCTAAGTAGTAAGTAGATAATAAAAAATAATTGAGAGATTGAAAATTCTTGATTCATCAGTCATTATACACTGACACTAAAGAGAGAGAGATAAAAGATAGATAAGGTGATATGGGTAGAATAAAGAGATTCATCAGCTGTAGCATTGACCGATCCTGTGATTACGAATCAACATATTCATTTTCATTGTACAATAACGGAATTCTATTTCAGTTTAAGTAATTTTGTAATAGAATAAAAGAATTAAATTCGAAGATAAACTACGTTTTAATCATTTCTTGTTCAAAATATCTAATTCATTTTTGATCTAAAGGCTTGATATTCTCTCTTACTTTTTTCATTTGAACTCATTGGATTAAGTACAGTAACATAATACCCCCCTTATATTTGGAAGTCCCACGATCTATCGAAAAAGAAAGGGATTTCAAATTATTGAAGATCTTCATTTGAATTTGATTTCGGGCCCAACCCGATTCAAAGAAGAGAAACTCCTATTACCCTTTTAAGTTCTAAGTTCTATATTCTTTCCATCTTAATCTTGTATTGTAGTTCCCTAAGGAAAGAACTCTTGGGGGGATATAATGTAACAACAGTTGTATCACAAATATGGATTGTTCCAACGATCTATGTTTTTTTTTCCTTTTCGCAAATATTAAGAATACTAAAGAGAAAGAAGAATAAAAGAATAATAAAGAATATGAAATCTATATTAATTCCAATAAAAAATCAAATAGATAGTAAAGAATTAAATAGATAGGTATAGTAATAAGGATTTCCGTTTAGAATAATTCTTATTTAGAATATAGAATAGTAATAATAGCTTAAGTTTATAAGTTAAGTTAAGAAGTTCAAAGTGAAATAGTATTAGTATAT